CGGTAAAGTAGCTTAATTATAAGCGGTAGATTGTAAATCTACAGATGGTTTAACCCTTTTACTAGGTCTTATAGTTTATTAAGAATATTAAATTGCAAGTTTAAAGGCATTATTGGGTTAAGATCTAAATTTCTTTTATTTATAGCTTTGAAGGCTATTAGTTTTTTTAACTTAAGATCTTATATTAGGGGGAGAATCACTATTAGGCCGGTGGCAGATAGAGTTGTTAGAAGGGCAGGGCTAGTATTAAAAGAGGGTGATACTAAAGGGCTTATTCTTTGAGACTTAAGAAAAGTATTATATGTTACTCGAAGGTAATAAAATAAGGTTAATAAGGATATTAAAATTAATAAGAGTGTCGGGGCAGGTATGATAAATACGGCAGCTTGAATTACTATCCATTTTGGGAGGAATCCAAGGAATGGGGGGAGGCCCCCCAGGGAGAGTAGGTTAGTTGAAAATGCCGAGGACAGAGGCATGGAAGAAGAAAAAGAGGGGGTTTGGGCCAAGGAGTTGATATTTCAACTGGCAAATATAACTGTTATAGTTATTGTTAGGACTCTATAGACTCAGAAGTACGTTAGAAATAGGGTTTTTCTAATTAGTGAGCTAAAGAGTATTCATCCTAAGTGATTAATTGATGAATAGGCTAAAATTTTCCGTAGAAGGGTTTGATTAAATCCTCCTAAAGCCCCTACAATCGCTGAAAGGACTGTGGCGGCTATAATGTAGGAGGAGTTAGCTGAAATAAGGAGGAATAAGGGGGCAAGTTTCTGTCAGGTTATAAGGAGAAAGCAGTTCATTCAGGAAAGCCCTCTTATAACTGTGGGGAATCAAAAATGAAATGGGGCAGCCCCTAGTTTTAGGGTTAAGGCTATTATAATAAGGGTTTTCCCTCTGATTAATAAGGTTGAAGACTCTAGAACTAAAAATATGGAAGATAAAATTCCGAGTATGAGAATTGAGGAGGCAAAGGCTTGAGTTAAGAAGTATTTTAATATGGATTCATTCGATAGTTGGTTGGTTGGGGATGATATGAGGGGGATGAAAGCTATCAGGTTAATTTCTAGCCCTATTCAGGCAACAACTCAGGAGGTGGCTGAGATTGAGATTAGGGTCCCAGAAATTAAGACGGGAATAAATACTAAGGTGAGAGCGATTAAAAAGAAGGGAGAACCTATCAACGGGGTATGAGCCCAGTAGCTTAATTTAGCTTATCTTTATATCTTGATGTATGGTGCATATAAAATTTTGAGTTTTATTGATTTAGTTCGAGTCTAGTAGATATAATAGCAGATATATTTGTATATATGATATATCCTATCAAGATATCCCTTTTATCAGGCAATCTACTAAGTGTTTATTTTCTCCTGTTGGCGAGGCCAAGAGATGAAAGTTTAAATTGTTGTTTAAGCATATATGTATATATATCTTTGTTAACAACTCATCCTAGAATATTATTCAAAGGGAAAATTGTTAGGAATGTATTCTGTTCAAGGTGAATTATTGTATAGAACTAGAATATTATGGTGATAATAACAATACTTGATTTCCTTACACGAAAATAAAAAAAAGTCACATCTAATCCATACAAGCGCGGGAATAATAGACTAGATTTCTTTTAGGCGGCGGATATTAGGGTTGCTTAAGTTTACAATTTTTATGTAAAAGTTTTATTAATCACGAAACTTGGTGCTGCTCAAGGTGCGTTAAGTTATATTTCTAGATTTGAAAATAAGGATAGCTGTTAATAATATATTATATATATATAAGAGGTAGTTTAATCTGATCGAAGTAAAGGTAAATGTAGTTTACTTAATATTATTTTTAAGGTAGATAATCATACTTTATTAGGAAGATTTTATTTTTTCGAGAAGCGTTTAGTAGGCTAAGATTATATTATTTAAAGTTGTTTTTTATTCACATTCTTCATAAGAAAGGAGTTGCCGCTTTTTCTCATAAATAGGATAAATTATTATTCGAATTAGAGTTGGGATCTGTAAAAACTTAACCTCATCGTGAGGTTGGCTGCGTGAGGAGAATTTTATGTGATTAGGATAATTACCTTTATCGAAATATTAAGCTGTCTTTTGAAGTTAATTTTTATTTGTGCTAGGACTTCCCGTAGAAATTATTTGTGTTGCCCCGTATTTGCACAAATTAGGAGAGTTTGTTATTTACACCCAAGTTGGGATTATTAAAAACTTAAGAGCTCACGAAGGGATATAATAATATTGTTCTTAGATATTGAAATGTTGATAGGATTAATTGAGGGTTTTAATATAAGCTTATTTATATTTAAGAGTTGATTGCCTCTATTTACAAAATATTTGTGTTGCCCCGTATTGGCAAGAATTAGTTTTTATTGAGTATTCGCACCCAAGTTGGGATTATTGAAGTCTTAAGATATAGTGATATTAATTAAGAGTTTAATAATATTGGTGTGATAGGTAATATAGTAATATTTTTTCTTTATAGTATTATCTTATATATATATAATAACTTATATATATATATATATATTACCCTCCAGGAGGTCAAAGTTTGACTCTTGCTTAAATTGTTTTCTGTCCATAAAGAATATATGCTATAGAGTATAAATTACTGTAGTAGGCAGTATAGGGCTTTAATATACTTGTGAGGGGTTTAGTTATATGGAGAGTGTCGGCTAAGGTTGTGCCAGCGGCTGCGGTTATACAACAGACACAAGTTAATTTTTCTAAGAAGCAGTTAAAATAGGCATGCTTGGGTTTGGTAATTATTTTTCGTAGAGATGAAATTCGTACGGGGGGTATTATAAAATTAAGACATGAAGTTGAGGCTGCGAAAGCGTTGAATAGGACCAGGATTAGATACCCTGTTAATATGTCTTTTAATGGTAAGTTTTGAGTAGTAGTAGAGTTCTTGAAACTAAAAGAGTTTGGCGGTATTTAAGTCTATCTAGAGGAACCTGTAACATGATCGATAGTCCACGAGTATCTGACTTGATTTCAGTTTGTATATCGTTGTCATCAGAATTTCCTAGAAAGGGGTTTTCGAGGTATTGTGGTTAAAATGTCAAATCAAGGTGCAGTTTATAATTAAGGGTTTATGGGTTACAGTGCCAGGAGGTATACGAATTATTTTATGTAATTTAAAATATGAAGGCGGATTTAGTTGTAATGTCCAATTATTAAGTGGGCTTGAAAGAGTACTGAAATATGCACACATCGCCCGTCACTCTCGTTTATAAAATGAGAAAAGTCGTAACAAAGTAGGCGTACCGGAAGGTGTGCCTAGTGGGATATAGTTAAGATATAACATCTCATTTACACTGAGAAGACACGCGCTAAGTTGTCCTTAACATAAAAAATTAAAGAGTTGTTTTGTTTATCTTCTTAGAGGAAAATATTTTTTATGGGTATTTACTAGAGAATCATTTTATTTTTATAATAAATAGTACCGTGAGGGAAGGCTTTTTGGTTTGGATAAATTAACCTTTGTTTTGGTCCCTTTGTAAAAAGGAATAATTTAATAAGGGGGGGAGGCCCCCTTTCCCCAAATTCTACCAACCTAAAAGGTAAAAGGGTGACCTGGTAAAACCTCAAAAAATAACTTTTTTGAGGGGAATAGCTAAACCAATAAGAAGATAACTGGTTTAAAGACAAAAAAATTTATTTTTCTCTTCTATGTTATTAACATTTTTCTAGGTAGGGGGAGAAACTGCGGGGATAAGCTCGCTTTTTTTTAACATATTAATCAGATATAAAAGGTGTAGGCTTAGAAAAAGCTATTATTGAAAAAGGGTAATATTTTAACTTTTGAAGATTTGTTTTGTATTTGACAAGGTCCTTATATTACTGTTAGCTTATTTTAGTAAGAGATAATATTAATATTAGTAAAATATGTATTAGGGTAATAGTAGGGATTGACGTATTATTAAGGAACTCGGCAAATTTTCCATCCACCTGTTTATCAAAAACATCGCCTTTTGTGGTTAAATAAAAGGTTAGCCCTGCCCAATGAGTTTTAAATGGCCGCGGTATTTTGACCGTGCGAAGGTAGCATAATCATTAGTCTGTTAATTGCAGACTGGAATGAATGGCTAGATGGATGGTGACTGTCTCCCTAATAAGAATGAATTTTAGGTCTTTGTGAAGACGCTTAGATGATGCAGAAAGACGAGAAGACCCTATTAAGCTTTACATTTTGTATTTTCGGATATTCTAAGTACTCGATGTTGTGCTGGGGCGGCAGTAAAGGAAAAGCCTTTATAAGTCTGTAATATTATAAATAGAATTATAATGATCCATAATATATGATTATTAGGACAAGTTACTATAGGGATAACAGCGTAATCTTATTGGAGAGTTCATATTGATAATAAGGATTGCGACCTCGATGTTGAATTAGGAGCCCTATACTAGTGCAGCCGCTATATTAGGTGATCTGTTCGATTATTAAATTCCTACATGATTTGAGTTCAGACCGGCGTGAGCCAGGTCGGTTTCTATCTTTTGTGAAGTAGTCTATTTTAGTACGAAAGGATTGAGTAGGCGAGATTATCTTTTATATTAAGACAACATTTAAATATATTTAAACTTTTATTATTAAATACACGTTGTGTTTGTTATAGAATATGTTTATTATATTAAGGTGTTTGGTTTCTCCTGTTGCAGGGTTCAAAGGGTGAAATTAACATTTTTGTTTAATTAATGTATAGTATATATTTATTTTTCAATTAAACTTGTTTGAAATATTTCAAAAACGGGGAATGTTCGGGAGGCACACTACTCAAGCTGCGTTAAGTTATCTTGTAAAACATTTTAGGGTAATCATAACAATTCTTGATTTCCTTACACGAAAATAAAAAAAAGTCACATCTGCCTCATACACGCATGTAATAATAGACTAGAGTTGTTTTATTTGGCGGATATTAGGGTTGCTTTACTTAGGTATTGTGATATAACTTTTTATCCGATACAGACCTTAGACCATTCTCAAGATGCGTTAAGTGATATTTTAAGATCTTTTCAATAAGGATAGGTGTTAGTGTTCTTCAAGTTGAAATTAATAATAAAGATTTCAACTTATTTAGCTGGAAATTTATTAATGTCCCTAGTTTTCTGTCTGTCTATTAGTAGGATGTGTTTGTTTTATTTGAGGGAGGTTCATGTATTAGTATTATTTTCAGATATATCAATGGATTTTATGTGGGACTAATTATTATTTGTAAACTAATTTATTTTTAGAATTAGGAGAAATGTTTGATATTTAAAATTTGTATTTTAAAACTTATGTGATGATTAGGTTGCTCGAAGTGAGAGGAGAAAAAGTTTTCGGGTATCTAGTTGATAATTATTATAAACTGGTTAAAAATGAGTTATTTGTTTTTAAAAAGTATTCTTCTAAAAAATTCTTTTCCGGGATAACAATTGTTTCTCAGATTATCTGGATAAAAAATAATGGTAATTTATTAGGTTTTTTAAAAACTTTTTGAATCATGAGGTTGGTAGGGCTTATAGGAAGATCCGGAGTTTTCTTATTTGGATAATTATTGTTTCTCTAAAGAGAGGAGAAGTTTTCTCTGGTGGAGTGTTGGGATTTTTAAGATCTTAATAAATCATGTTCTTTCTCGTAAGGGAGGTTATAGTTGTTTGAGGGAGGAAGAGTTGTTATGGTATGTAAATATTAATTTATTATTTATTGGTAATAACTTATATACCTATCTTTATTAACCCCTTCGAAAAGAGGGTGTTTAAGGGTTTCTCGTGGGGGCCAGGTAGAAGAATACTGGGGGCCTTTTTCATTTTAGGTTACGAGGATTGGGGGTGGGGAAAATCCGGCCCAGCCTATTTTTTTTTTTTTTTTTTTGTTGTGAGAGTTTAGGTTCTGCTTAAGCAATGAAGTGCGTTGAATTTAGAATTCAAAGATAGTATTAAATACAGGTAGAGGCTGATGTGGCAGAAATTGCGAAGGAGTTAAGTTCCTTATATGAGTGTTTATCTCTATTAGTGTTGGTGGAGCTTATTATAATATTAGTTTGTTATATTGTGTTGGTTATTTGCGTCTTAGTGGGGGTAGCTTTTTTAACTCTTTTAGAGCGTAAGGGGCTGGGGTATATCCAGATTCGTAAGGGGCCCAATAAGGTGGGCTATTGGGGGATTTTGCAGCCTTTTGCGGATGCTGTTAGGCTATTTAGAAAGGAGGGCGTTTACCCGACTGTTTCTAATTTTTTCCCCTATTATTTTTGTCCTGTGATGGGTCTTTTTTTAGCCATTGGAGGGTGGCTGGTTTATCCTTTTTTTGGTTTATTGGTAGACTTTCCTCTAGGGGTGTTATTTTTCTTAGGTGTTACGGCTTTAGGGGTTTATAGTGTTATGGGCTCTGGTTGATTTTCTAATTCTAAATATGCCTTGTTGGGGTGTTTACGTGCTGTAGCCCAAACTATTTCTTATGAGGTTTGTCTCGCCATTGTCTTGTTAGGGATAGTTTTTTTGGTGGGAGGTTATGATTTTATACTTTTTCCTCTTTATCAAAGTTTTGGGTGGTTTTTGCTATTAATAAGCCCCTTAGGCTTATTGTGGGTAGTCATTATGTTGGCAGAGACTAACCGCACCCCTTTCGATTTTGCGGAGGGGGAGTCTGAGCTGGTGTCTGGTTTTAACATTGAATACGGGAGAGGGGGGTTTGCCTTGATTTTTATGGCCGAGTATGCTAGCATTCTTTTAATGAGCATAGTTTATAGTTTATTATTTTTAGGGGGTGTTAACCCTTTAAGGGTTGTATTTATATCTTTTGTATTCATTTGAGTTCGAGGGCTGTTGCCGCGATTTCGTTATGATAAGCTGATGAATTTGGCTTGAAGGAGTATGTTACCTTTAAGTTTAAATTATTTAATATTGATGGGGGGTTTTATATTGTTGGTGTGGATTTCTAGAAGTATTTAACTTCTTTAGGCTGCTTTCAAAACAACATACTTAAAAGTTAAGAAATCACGTGGTGTCTCAGATTTTAATTGTTAGGGGTGTTATGAGGTATATTATAAAATATAGGATTGTAAAGATTTGTCCAATGAGCTCATATGGCATTTCCACGGGTCGGGCGCCGATTCAAGTTAAGATGAATACAATTATTACAAGCATTCAGAAGAGTGCTTTAGATACCGGGTAGGGGCTCAAAGTTCGTATTTTTCCTGTTTGAGTAAAGGGAAGAATCAGAAGAATTATGATTGACATTATTAGGGCAATCACTCCCCCCAGCTTTCTTGGGATTGACCGTAAAATGGCGTAAGCAAATAGGAAGTACCACTCAGGTTGAATGTGTACTGGGGTTACTAGAGGACTTGCTGGGGTGAAATTGTCCGGGTCTCCTAGGTTATAGGGATAAATTAGTGAAATTCATAAGAGGGCGAGGATAAAAATTAGGAAGCCTAATAGGTCTTTTGATGAGAAGAAGGGGTGGAAAGGGATTTTATCTGAATTTCTAGTGACACCTAAAGGGTTATTTGATCCTGTTTGATGAAGAAACAATAAATGAATTATAATTAAGGCCGCGATGATAAATGGTAGAATAAAATGAAACACAAAGAAGCGTGTTAGGGTGGCATTATCCACAGCAAACCCTCCTCAGACCCATTGGACCAGTATTGGCCCTAGATAGGGGATAGCAGAAAGCAGGTTTGTAATGACTGTGGCTCCTCAGAAAGATATTTGTCCTCATGGGAGTACATATCCTACGAAAGCTGTTATTATGACTAGGAGGAGAAGGACTACTCCCGTATTTCAGGTATAGTGGAATATGAAAGATCCGAAGTATATTCCTCGCCCCGCGTGGATATAAAGGCAAATGAAGAAGAAAGAAGCCCCGTTTGCATGGATTGTTCGTATTAATCACCCGTAGTTTACATCTCGACAGATGTGAACTACGCTGTTGAATGCTAGTGAAATGTCTGTTGAGTAGTGTATTGCAAGGAATAGTCCTCTTACGATTTGTACCCCTAGGCAAAGGCCTAATAGAGATCCGAAATTTCATAAGTATGAGATATTAGAGGGGGAGGGTAAATCAATTAAGGAGTTGTTTGCGATTTTTAGGAGGGGATGGTTCGATCGTAGTGGCTTTATCATTTGTTAAATATTAGATCGTACGGGGCCTTGCCTGATGTCTGAGATTTTCACTACAATTAAGAGGGTAATTAAAAGATAGGAAATGATGATTAAGGTTAAAAGGGCGTTTTGAGAATAAAATTTGTTTATTAATAAGGTTGTGTTTGTAAAGGGAAGGGGGTCTGTTATTTCAGGGGTGATTGTATAGAGGAGGGCTAGGGTTAAAGTAAATGTGATTGGTATTATAAAGGATATATTTAGTGAGAGCTTAAAGCGTTCATTAGAGGCAAGGGTGGCTATATAGGAAAATAATACCAATATTCCCCCGAGGAAAATTAGAAATAAAATATACCCATATCAGAAGGATTTTTGTAGAATTCTTGTTGTAAGAGCTACTAAAAGTGTTTGGGCAATAGTTGCGGAGATAAATGAGACAGGGTGAGAGAGGGAAGTGAATAGGATTCTGGTTATAATTGAGATTGTTATTAGGATGGCAATTACAGAAGGTAGTTTATATAAAATATTAACTTTGGGAGTTAGTGAAGGGTTGTATCCTCTTTCTGAAGTACTAGAAGCATCATGCTTTTTTTAGGTTTACAAGACCTAAGTTTTATAATAAACTACTAGAACTTATGCTGATAATGTCTTTGTTTATTGTATTTTCTGGGGGGTGAGTGTTTGTGTCTATGCATAAGCATCTTTTAGTTATATTAATTAGTTTAGAGATGACTATGTTAGGATTGTATGTTTTATTGGGTATATGAAGAGGCGGGGGTGCGGGGGAGGAGTATCTTTTATTAGTTTTTTTGGCTTTTGCTGCTTGTGAGGGGGCGGTAGGCTTGGGCGTGTTGGTTGGTCTTGTTCGCTCTCATGGGAATGAAAATTTTAGGAGTTTTTCTGTTTTACAATGTTAGTTTTTCTGTCTTACATTACTGGTTTGTTAATAAGATCTCTTTTTTTCTCTGCTAATTGGGTGTATTCTTTTTTATTAATCATGGGAGGGGCTTTTATTTATGGTTTAGGGGGGTATGTAGAGATTAGAGGGATTTTGGTCGGTTATGGTTTAGGTATTGATTTATTGAGCTGAAGATTAATTTATCTTACTTTTTGGGTAAGAGGGTTGATAATCTTAGCCAGTTATGGGGTATTTTTTGGAGGGAATAATGGGACGGAGTTTCTTTTTATAGTATTAAGACTCTTGTTTTTGCTAGTGGTAACTTTTTCTGTATTAGACTATATATGATTTTATGTTTTTTTCGAGGGTTCTCTAATTCCTACTCTTCTCTTAATTCTTGGTTGAGGGTATCAACCTGAGCGACTTCAAGCGGGCATTTATATGTTGTTTTACACTTTGTTTGGTTCTCTTCCATTACTTTTGTCTTTGTTATACTTGAATTTTAGGGTAGGGGGGTTAAGCTATGTTTTAATGTGAAGGGTCTCTAGTGGTTTGTGATTATGATATTTGGCTAGTGTGGCGGGATTTTTTGTTAAAATGCCGATGTATTTGGTGCATCTTTGGCTTCCTAGGGCTCATGTGGAGGCACCCATTTCAGGTTCTATGATTTTGGCGGGGGTTTTATTAAAGCTGGGGGGGTACGGGTTATTACGTATTTTGAAGGTCTTTGTTTTAGTAAATTGTCGTATTAATGTGTTGTGGATTAGCATTAGTTTAATAGGGGGCTTAGTAGTAAGTTTACTATGTTTACGGCAATATGATCTTAAAGCCTTGATTGCCTATTCATCAGTGGTGCATATAGGAATGGTATTAGGGGGCTTAATAACTATAAATAGATGGGGGTATCAGGGGGCGTTGGCTTTAATGTTGGGACACGGGCTATGTTCTTCTGGGCTTTTTAGTTTGGCGAATATTAGCTATGAGCGGAGAGGGAGTCGATCTTTAATAGTTAATCGAGGTTTAATACTACTCTTTCCTAGAATAGGGTTCTGGTGGTTTATATTAAGAATTAGAAATATGGCTGCTCCTCCTAGTTTAAATTTATTCGGGGAAGTAACTTTAATGATGAGTCTGTTAGGGTGATTGGTTGATGTTTTTTTAGTTATGGCTTTGATGTCTTTTTTTAGAGCTGTATATACTCTTTATATATATTCTATCACTCAACACGGTAAGCCGATAGTGTCTTATTTTTTATTGGATTGTAGGGTGCGCGAGTATGGGGTGGCTTTTTTTCACTGGGTCCCTCTTAATGTTTTAATTTTAAAGGGGGATTTGGTATTCTCTTGGTTATAGCTTAAATAGTTTATTAAAATGTCAACTTGTGGCGTTGAAGATGCGTGGTTATGTGCTTTAAGCCTTGAAGGGTTATGATTTGTGCAGGATTGGAAGTTATTTTTTGATGGCGGTTAGTTTGATTTTATTTCCTTTAGGTTTAATATTACTGCAAAGAGGAAGGGGTTATTATGTGGAGTGATGGCTCGTTTCTCTAGGGGGGGCGGATATTGTAATATCTTTTATTTTTGATTGAATGTCTTTAACGTTTATGGCTTTTGTGTTTTTTATTTCTTCTAACGTTTTATACTATAGTGTTGATTATATAGGGGGAGATTCCTTGAAAACTCGATTTGCTTGACTTGTTTTAATGTTTGTTGCGTCCATGATGCTATTAATTGTTAGTCCTAATTTGATTAGTTTATTATTAGGGTGGGATGGATTAGGTTTAGTGTCTTATTGTTTAGTTATTTATTATCAGAATGTTCGTTCTTATAATGCTGGGATATTAACGGTGCTGTCAAATCGGGTGGGGGATGTGGCTCTTTTATTAGCTATTTCTTGAATAGTTTGTTGGGGGGGCTGAAATTATTTGTTTAGTGTAGAACTTGGGTACAGGTACGGGATGTTATGGGTTGTTTTTTTCTGTTTCATGGCAGGCCTAACTAAAAGAGCGCAGATTCCTTTTTCTGCCTGGTTGCCAGCGGCTATGGCTGCTCCAACCCCCGTATCCGCCCTTGTGCACTCTTCTACGTTAGTTACTGCAGGGGTCTATCTTTTGATTCGGTTTAGTCCTCTGGTTGAGGATTATTGAGGTATTTTTGGGGGGGCCTTACTTTTTATTTCAGTACTCACTATATTTATGGCGGGTTTAGGGGCTAATTTTGAATATGACTTGAGGAGGATTATTGCCCTATCTACTTTAAGTCAGCTTGGTTTAATGATAATAATTTTAGGGTTAGGGTATACTGAATTAGCCTTTTTTCATCTCTTGACTCATGCTATATTTAAGGCCTTATTGTTTTTGTGTGCGGGGGCTATTATCCATTCTTGTGGGGAGTGACAGGATATTCGTATGATAGGGGGGCTGGCTCTTAGAATGCCTGTAATTTCAGGGTGTATGAATGTGGCTAATCTTGCTTTATGTGGGATACCTTTTTTGGCGGGGTTTTACTCTAAGGATTTAATTATGGAGATTGCTTTTAAGGGGGATTTAAACTTTTTTATTTTTTTATTGGGCCTTATTTCTGTGGGTTTAACAGTTTGTTATTCTATACGTTTGAGCTATTATACGATGTGACATAGCTGACGAGGGATAAGAGTTAGAGTCTTGGAAGATGGGGGTTCATATATGATTCCTGGAATTTTTAATTTGACGGCTATGGCTGTTAGAGTGGGGAGTTTTATAATGTGGATTATTTTCCCCGCGCCCCTAGTTATTTTTTTACCTCTTGCTTTGAAGTTAGGGGTTACTATTATAGTTGTTTTAGGGGGGTGGGCTGGCTTAATGCTTGGTTGAGGAGAGGGGTGGAAGTCGGTTTTCTGAGTTCTTAGGAAGAATATGATTTCTGCCTTCGTTAAGAACTCAATATATCTCCTCTTGCGAGCTTTAGGCGGGTTTAGGTATTTTAAGGGCAGTGATATGGGGTGAAGTGAGGCTTTGGGTAGTCAGGGGGTTTATCGTAAGATTGTTTTTTCAGGGGGGGTGAGACAGTGGTGGCAGGATAATTCTTTAAAGGTTTATTTATTTACTTTCTTTGTGTGGTCTATGATTGTTCTCTGCGTTCTTTATTTATAGGTTTAAATAGCTCAATAAGAGTGTGGCATTGAAGCTGCTGAGGTGACGAATGTCTTTGAATATTTCAAGCATGTCTGCAATTTAGCATTGAAAAAGCTATGTGATTTATTTCACCATGGAAATTAAGATAATAACGGTTTTACTCGTTTTTAAAAAGTTAGCGGCTTTTACATAATTATCTAGTAAAAGAATTGTTCTTTGTATGTCCATTAACAGTGGATTTTGGGTACTAAAAAGATGAAGGGGTAAGCCAATGTTCAGGTCGAAACTGAATGCAAGATTTTCGCTTTTCATCTTATTGGGCTTAAGTATCTTTACTAATTTTTGACTGCAAATCAAATTTTATTTTTTAAATATAAACCCAGGTAGCCCATTCGAGGGCTCCTGCCTTTCATTCGTAGTATAGGCCTAAGAGTAAAATAAAGATGAAGAATGTCGATGTTGAGAGATATCATAGGGGTTGTGATATTGGGTAAATTAAGGGCAGAGGGAGGAGGAGGGTAATTTCTACATCAAAAATCAAGAAGATTACTGCGATTAAGAAGAATCGAAGGGAGAAAGGGAGACGGGCTATTTTTACAGGGTCGAATCCGCATTCAAAGGGCGAGGACTTTTCTCGGTCTGTAAAGGATTTTTTTGAGATGAGGGTGGCCAATATTATGATTACTCTTGCTAATAAGATACAGATTATTATTGCTGTTGAGAGTATAAGGATTATTTACTCCTTATTAGGACTTATTGATTGGAAGTCAATTATACTGTTATATTAAGTAAATAGCCCCCTCATCAGTAGATTGAGACAAAGAGGAATAGCCAGACTACGTCTACGAAGTGTCAGTATCAGGCAGCGGCCTCAAAGCCAAAGTGGTGGGTAGGGGAGAACTGGGAAGATATGTTACGTATTAGACAAATAAGTAAGAAGGAAGTCCCGATAATTACATGTATTCCGTGAAATCCTGTTGCAACAAAAAATGTTGACCCGTATGAAGAGTCTGAAATTGTAAAAGGGGCCTCTACATACTCGAAGGCCTGCAGGGCAGTAAAGTAAAGGCCTAAGACTACTGTAAGCGCGAGAGCTTTTGTTGTTTGGCTGTTGTTAGCTTCAATTAGGCTATGATGAGCTCAGGTAACCGAGATTCCGGAAGAGAGCAGTACTACTGTGTTTAATAGAGGGATTTGGAAAGGATTGAAGGGAATAATTCCCGAAGGGGGTCAGAAGGCCCCAATTTCTGGTGTTGGGGCGAGGCTTCTGTGGAAAAAGGCCCAGAAGAAGGATACGAAGAATAGGACTTCTGAGGCAATGAAAAGAATTATCCCTCATTTTAGCCCAGAGGTTACCGGAAGAGTGTGGTGTCCTTGTATTGTGGCTTCTCGTGCGATATCCCGTCACCATTGTAATATTGTTAAGATAATAATAATGTTTCCTATAATTATTAGGTTAGGAGAGCCTGTATGAAACCAGGAAACTAGTCCCGATATAGTTGTGAGGGCCCCTAATGCCCCTGTGAGAGGTCACGGGCTTTGATTGACGATGTGGAAGGGATGGGATATATTTGACATAGGTTACTTCTCTAGAGTATAATACTCTTAAAATAACGAAGACATATGCTTGAATTACAGCTACGGCCGATTCTAATATAAGAAGGAGAATCTGTGTGATGATGAGTCCGGAAAGGATAATTAATGATAAAGAGGGGCCTTGGTTTCCTAACAAGGTGAGAAGGAGATGGCCTGCGATTATATTTGCGGCTAATCGAATTGCGAGGGTTCCGGGTCGAATTACGTTACTAATTGTTTCAATACAGACTATAAAGGATATTAATGGGACTGGGGTTCCTTGTGGTACTAGGTGTGTAAATATATGATTTGTATTATTAATTCATCCGTATAATATGAAAGAGATTCACAGGGGAAGGGCTAAAGAGAGGGTCATAATTATGTGGCTAGTGCCGGTAAAAATGTATGGGAGGAGCCCGAGAGTATTATTAAATATAATTAATAGGAATAGAGAGAGAAATAGGAGGTTTATTCCTTTCTGGGGCATTAATATTTTAAATTCTTTATGTAATGGCATAAGAAGGAGAGAAAAAGAGGAGGTAAATCGGGAAGGAATAACTCAAATTCTAATAGGGATAATGGCTAATCCTAGGGTTGCACTTAATCAGTTGAGCTGTAAAGAAAGAATAGATGATGTGGGGTCAAACACTGAGAAGAGGTTTGTTATCATATTCAGGTTTTTGTTGATTTAGTCGTTTTTGATGAGGTTGTTGGAATTCTCGGGGAAGTGATGAAGTATGTTGAATAAAGAAAGAGTAGGAAGATTGAGATGAATATAATTATTAATATCAGCCAGGGAAGCGGGGCTATTTGGGGAATAAGATTACATCGACGAGGGATAATTCTAACTTGACAAATTAGTGTTATTATTTAACTAGTATTCTTCATTAGGAGTAAAATTTACTATGTAATGGTTTAAGAGACCAAGGCTTATGTTCAGCCACCTAATGTTAGACTGAGCGGATTCAGGCTGTAAATGTTTTTACGGGTACTCTTTCTAGAACAATAGGCATGAAACTATGATTTGCCCCGCAAATTTCTGAGCATTGACCAAAGAATAAGCCAGGACGATTTGCTATGAAGGAGACTTGGTTTAGTCGTCCTGGCACGGCATCTGCCTTTACCCCTATTGAGGGCAGGGTTCAGGAGTGTAATACGTCCGCGGCTGTGATTAGTACCCGAATTTGAGCATTTATAGGAATTACAGTGCGGTTATCGACATCTAAAAGGCGAAATCCATCTGCAGGAAGATCTTGAGTGGGGATTATATAAGAGTCAAACTGTACGTCTAGAAAGTCTGAGTATTCGTAAGATCAGTATCATTGATGTCCAATGGTTTTTAGGGTTATATTTGGTTTTCTCACCTCGTCTAAAAGGTAAAGTAGGCGAAGAGAGGGCAGAGCGATGAAGATTAAGATAATTGCAGGGAGGATGGTTCAAATGGTTTCAATTCTTTGTGCTTCATAGAGAAAGCGGTTAGTAAATTTGTTGGCTACTAAGGCGATTATTATATATCCAACTATGACAGTAATTAGGGTTAAGATTAGTATTGCGTGGTCATGGAAGAAGATTAGTTGTTCTATTAAGGGCGAGGAGCTATCTTGAAATAGGAGGGAGGATCATGTTGCCATTTGTTGTTACTTAGCTGTGATAGCGAGTTGGTTATATGTGTGGTCTGCGGGGGGGGTGTTGTGTTGTCATTCTGAGGATGTTTGTAGGTGTAACGTAAAGGTTACGGGTCGCTTAGCTACAAGAGCTTCTCAGATAATAAATAGGAGCATAAGAATGGCGATAAATGAGATTGTTGAGCCGAGGGAGGAAACAATATTTCAGGTGGTGTAGGCATCGGGGTAGTCAGAATATCGCCGGGGTATTCCTCCGAGACCTAAAAAGTGCTGGGGAAAGAAGGTAAGGTTAACTCCTAGGAATATAATAAAAAATTGAATTTTTAATCATATCGGGTTTATGGAAACTCCAAGAAATAAGGGAAATCAGTGAGTTATTCCTGCTAAAATGGCAAAGACAGCTCCTATAGAAAGGACATAGTGGAAATGAGCTACTACATAATATGTGTCGTGTAGAACAATGTCAATCGATGAATTCGATAAAATAATACCTGTTAACCCTCCTATTGTAAATAAAAAGACGAATCCGAGTGCTCATAACAAGGGGGGTTCGAAGGAGAATTGTGAGCCGTGGAGAGTGGCTAATCAACTAAAAATTTTAATACCTGTGGGGACAGCAATTACTATTGTGGCGGCGGTAAAGTAGGCTCGTGTATCTACGTCTATTCCTACTGTAAACATATGATGGGCTCATACGACAAAACCTAAAATTCCGATGGCTGCTATTGCGTAGATTATTCCTAAAGCACCAAATGTCTCTTTTTTTCCTGCTTGTTGACTAATAATATGAGAGACTATTCCGAAGCCGGGGAGAATAAGAATATATACTTCGGGGTGGCCAAAGAATCAAAATAAGTGTTGGTATAGAATCGGGTCTCCCCCTCCTGCCGGGTCGAAAAATCTTGTATTGAAATTTCGGTCTGTTAATAATATTGTGATTGCCCCTGCTAATACAGGAAGGGAAAGAAGGAGGAGAATTGCGGTAATTTTTACAGCCCATACAAATAAAGGTATTCGTTCAAAAATTATTCCTCTAGTTCGTATATTAATGATGGTAGTAATGAAGTTGATTGCCCCTAAAATTGAGGAAATCCCTGCTAAGTGAAGGGAGAAGATGGTTATATCTACTGAGGGGCCACTGTGTGAGATTCCTGCTGCCAAGGGGGGGTAGACTGTCCACCCTGTTCCTGCCCCTCTTTCTACTGCCGCAGATCCTAAAAGAAGCATGAATGAGGGGGGAAGAAGTCAAAATCTTATGTTATTCAGTCGGGGGAAAGCTATGTCTGGAGCTCCTAATATTAGGGGTACCAGTCAGTTTCCAAATCCCCCAATTATGATTGGTATTACTATAAAGAAAATTATTACGAAGGCGTGTGCTGTTACGATCACATTATAAATTTGGTCGTCCCCAATTAGTCTTCCTGGCTGTCTTAGTTCTAGGCGAATCAAAAGGCTGAGGGCGGTACCTACTATGGAGGCTCAGGCACCAAAAATTAAATATATAGTTCCAATGTCTTTGTGATTAGTTGAAAATAGTCATCG